ACAAAACAAGTTCGAATGCTAAAAGATTCGAAAAATGGCAAACATTAAAAAGAAGAAATGCTCGATTAATCTGTAAATTACCCCTGTTTTTGAAATTTTTCATTGAAAGAGTATACACAGATATATTTTTATCTATCATTCATATTCCCAGAATGAATACAGAATTTTTACTTGAATCAACAAAAAAAATTATTGATAAATCCCTATCCAATAATCAAAGAAAGCAAGACCTAATTAATAAAAAAAAGAAAAATCCAATTCCGTTTATTTCGACTATCAAAAAGTCACTTGAGAACATTAGGGATATTCAAATAAATTCACATATTTTTTATGACTTATCCTATGTGTCACAAGCATATGTATTTTACAAATTATCACAAATTCAAGTTAGTAATTTGCAGAAATTAAGATCTGTTCTTCAATATCAAGGAATCTCTTTTTTTCTGAAGCCTGAAATAAAGGATTCTTTGGAAAAACAAGGAATGGTTCATTCAAAATTAGGTGATAAGAAACTTACGAGTTATGAAATGAATCAATGGAAAAACTGGTTAAGAGGATATTATACATACGATTTATCGCGGATCAGATGGTCTAGATTAAGACCCGAAAAATGGCGAAATACGACTCATCAGCGTTGTATAGCTAAAAAGGAAAATTTAAGCAAATGCAATTCATATGAAAAAGACCAATTAAGTGATTCCAAAAAACAAAAAAAAATGGAAGTATACACATTATCGAATTTATCGAATCAAAAAGAGAATTTTCAAAAATACTATAGATATGATCTTTTAGCATATAAATTTCTTAACTCCGAAAAATGCCCTTTTTATAGATCCCCCTTTCAAGGAAATAAGAACCAAGAGCTTTCTTATAATACGCACAAAGACCCACTTTATGATGTGCTGAGGAACCTCCCTATCCACAATTATGTGGATATCCTATCTATGGAAAAAACGGCGAATAGAAAATATTTGGATTGGAAAATTTTCCATTTTGATCTTAGACAAAAAGTGGATATTGAGGCCTGGATCACGATCGATGCCAATAGGAATCAAAATATTCAACTGGGTACTACTAATTCTCAAAAAATTTCTAAAAAAGATCTTTTTTATCTTATGATTCCAGAAATCAATCCACTAAACTCACACAAAGTTTTTGTTGATTGGATGGGAATGAATGAAAAAATGCTAAAACGTCCCATATCGAATCTGGAAGTTTGGTTCTTCCCAGAGTTTGTGTTACTTTATAATGCATATAAAACGAAACCTTGGTTTATACCAAACAAATTACTTCTTTTAAATCTAAATATAAATGAAAATAGTAGTGAAAATAAAAAGATCAATGAAAAACAAAAAGTAAGTTTTTTGATACCATCAAATAAAAAGCAACGAAATCAAGAAGAACCCACAAACCGAGGAGATTTTGGATCCGTTCTCTCACAACAAAAATATATTGAAGAAAATTATGCAAGATCAGACATGAAAAAAAGGAAAAAGAAAAAACAATACAAAAGTAACCTCGATTTCTTCCTGAAACGTTATTTACTTTTTCAATTGAGATGGGACGATACTTTGAACCAAAGAATGATGAATAATATCAAGGTATATTGTCTCCTGTTTAGACTGATAGAACCAATAAAAATTACTATATCCTCGATTCAAAAGAGAGAAATTAGTTTGGATATAATGCCGATTGAGAAGAGTTTAACTCTTACAGAATTGATCAAAGGGGGAATATTGATTATAGAACCCATCCGTTTGTCTGGAAAAAACGACGGACAATTTATTGTGTATCAAACCATAAGTATTTCGTTGGTTCATAAGAGTAAGTACCAAACAAATCAAAAATACCAAGAACAAAGATATGTTTCTAAGAATCATTTGGATTTCTTTGTTCCTGAAAATATTTTATCGTTTAGACGTCGTATAAAATTGAGAATTCTAATTTCTTTCAATTCAAAGCATCAAAATGGTGTAGATAGAAATCTAGTATTTTGCAACGGAAAGAACATAAAAAACAGCAGCCAAGCTTCGCCTGACAATAATGGTCTTGATAAAGAGAAAAATCAATTAATGAAATTAAAGCTCTTCCTTTGGCCTAATTATCGATTAGAAGATTTAGCCTGTATGAATCGTTATTGGTTTAATACCAATAACGGCAGTCGTTTCAGTATGTTAAGGATACCTCGGTATCCACGATTGAAAATTCGTGGATAATAAGCTTTATTATTTATATATATCATACCTTATCTTATATTATAGGGTATATATAGGGTATATATATAGGGTAGATGAAAGCAAAGAAATACACGGACCCCACATTCTTGGCTTCCATCCATATATTCAATATGAAATGAATAATGTAGGAATTAGATCTCGAAATGAATCAACAGAACTTTTTGCATTTTAGACCTAAATCCTTCAATGCGAAAAGGTAGTAATCCTTTTCTATCTCAATCCAATTCTAAATTGGATTGATTTGAATTCAGAAAATCGGGAGTTCATAAAGAAATTGGAATTCGATTTTTGTATATACCACATTCAAATTAATGACATTATTATTACTGATCGATAAAATCCATATCTGTCAAAAGGAAAGGGGAGTTTTGTATGGTAAAAAATTCATTCATTTCGGTTATTTCTCAAAAAGAAAACGCAGAAAACAGAGGATCTGTTGAATTTCAAGTATTCACTTTCACCACTAAGATAAGGAGACTTACTTCGCATTTGGAATTCCACAAAAAAGACTCTTCATCCCAGAGAGGTTTGCGGAAAATTTTGGGAAAACGTCAAGGACTGCTGGCCTATTTGTCAAAAAAAAATAGAGGACGTTATAAACAATTAATTGGCGAGTTAGATATTCGAGAGATAAAAACTCGTTAATTTGAAGCCTAATACCATTTGAACTATTCGTTTCAATTTTGACGAACTCTTCTTTTTACGTTCAGCAATGCATGGAAGAATGACTCGGGAAAAAACTTATGATTGCACCAACTACAAGAAAAGACCTGATGATAGTAAATATGGGCCCTCACCACCCATCAATGCACGGCGTTCTTCGCCTGATCGTTACTCTCGATGGTGAAGATGTTATCGACTGTGAACCAATATTGGGTTATTTACATAGAGGGATGGAGAAAATTGCGGAAAATCGAACAATTATACAATACCTGCCTTATGTAACACGTTGGGATTATTTAGCTACTATGTTCACAGAAGCAATAACCGTAAACGGACCCGAACAGCTGTGCAATATTCAAGTACCTAAAAGGGCTAGCTATATCAGAGCTATTATGTTGGAGTTGAGTCGTATCGCTTCTCATTTGTTATGGCTTGGCCCTTTTATGGCAGATATTGGGGCACAGACCCCTTTCTTCTATATTTTTCGAGAACGAGAATTGATATATGACCTATTCGAAGCTGCTACCGGTATGCGCATGATGCATAATTATTTTCGTATCGGAGGAGTAGCTGCTGATCTACCTCATGGTTGGATAGATAAATGTTTGGAGTTTTGCGATTATTTTTTAACCGCCGTTGCTGAATATCAAAAGCTTATTACACGGAATCCTATTTTTTTAGAACGAGTTGAAGGCATAGGCATTATTCGCGCAGAAGAAGCACTAAATTGGGGTTTATCGGGACCAATGCTACGAGCTTCCGGAATACAATGGGATCTTCGTAAAGTTGATCGTTATGAGTGTTACGACGAATTTGATTGGGAGGTTCACTGGCAAACAGAAGGGGATTCGTTAGCTCGTTATTTAGTACGAATGAGTGAGATGACAGAATCCATAAAAATTATTCAACAGGCCTTGGAGGGAATTCCAGGAGGGCCGTATGAAAATTTAGAAATACGACGCTTTGATAGAATAAAAAAACCTGAATGGAATGATTTTGAATATCGATTTATTAGTAAAAAACCTTCTCCAACGTTTGAATTGTCCAAGCAAGAACTTTATGTAAGAGTCGAAGCACCAAAAGGAGAATTGGGAATTTTTCTGATAGGAGATCAGAGTGTTTTTCCTTGGAGATGGAAAATTCGACCACCGGGTTTTATCCACTTGCAAATTCTTCCGCAGTTAGTTAAAAGAATGAAATTGGCTGATATTATGACGATACTAGGTAGCATAGATATCATTATGGGAGAAGTCGATCGTTGAAATGATAATTGATACAACAGAAATACAAGCTATCAAGTATTTTTCCAGATTAGAATCCTTAAAAGAAGTCTATGGGATCATATTGATGCTTGTCCCTATTTTGACTCTTGTATTAGGAATCACACTAGGTGTACTAGTAATTGTTTGGTTAGAAAGAGAAATATCTGCAGGAATACAACAACGTATTGGACCCGAATATGCTGGGCCTTTGGGAATTCTTCAAGCTCTAGCAGATGGCACAAAACTACTTTTCAAAGAGAATCTTCTTCCATCTAGAGGAGATACTCGTTTATTCAATATCGGACCATCCATAGCAGTGATATCCATTTTACTAAGTTATTCAGTAATTCCTTTTAGTTATCGCCTTATTCTAGCCGATCTTAGTATCGGTGTTTTTTTATGGATCGCCATTTCAAGCCTTGCTCCCGTTGGACTTCTTATGTCAGGATATGGATCAAATAATAAATATTCCTTTTTAGGTGGATTAAGGGCTGCTGCTCAATCAATTAGTTATGAAATACCATTAACTCTATGTGTATTATCAATATCTCTACGTGTGATTCGGCGAGACATAAAATTTCCCCTATTTCTTTCGAGCAAGAAAGTTAAATGAGTTGAATGTCTATTTTTGATTTTTTGATTCAGCATTGGGGTTGATAAACTAAACCAGATAGTTAGATGAGTGAAATAAAACGGCTTCCTAATTTGCTGTTAAAGGAATTGAACCTCATTTCCTATGTACAAGAATGAAGTCAAAGTAAACAGTATTGGCTGCTTATGTTTACTTTACCCCAAGAATTAGATTGGTTCATTAGTCATCGCGGCTTGAAGCGGGTTC